GTCCAAATTATGTTGGATTTTTTAGCATTGAGAATTTATCCGAAAATTCAATAGAGTTTTTTAGGCTAATATTTGGGCAAAATTCCGCGGGGGGTAAATGCGAGATGCATATATATATATATATAATGCGGATGGCTACCCATATTTCACTCGTGGCTGCACGTCTCGAACTCCTTGGTTTCGGGGTTTGACAAGGAGACAGGATTTGCTGAGCGTAGGGGGTAGGGGGGTTTGACGCGCGAAAACCAAAAGGGGGGCATATATATAAGGGTTAGTTGGAAGAAGAGATGTATATGTTATGCACTTGATAGAGTAATATGTAATTCTTAAGTTATGTCTTTCAATGATGAACCTACGTTAATTTTTACAAGGAAATGTACAACCTTGATATTCTAGTTGCGCCTGCACTCTGTAATGCAAAGTGAAAGGTAACCAAAAAAAAAACCCTATGCATATAAAAGAATGCCCGGCATGTGGGGTAATGCGGAGTATGTAATTACACCATTAACCGTATGCAAGGAAAAGTAAAAATTAATGGAACTTCACACTTCTGTACCTGAAAGAGAAACCAGATACAAGGAATAGTTCATAATATGCCATTTCTTAGTGTTGTGTCCCTGATTCTATCATTAATAGTATGCCTTATATGGACCGGTTGGTGGTCTCTTACTACATTAAGATGGTTTAACTAAATCTTAGTTGTTTATTTCGAGGAAAAATTTGAGAGCCATATCTAGGGGAAATATCTATTTCCCAGGTTAAAATAAAATATTTTTGAGTTTTAACAATTTGCTTCATGTACGTCTTGAACGTTAGTACTTGCTTTTAGGTTAAGATAAATGAATGGTGATAATACATATATATGTACTAACACAACACATGATATTGTGCACGTATGCACTATCATGCGTTTTACCATCAGAAGATAGTTTAATTTAGAATTCTGGCTTTGGGAGCCAGGGGTGGGAGTTAAAATCTCCTTTTTCTGGGCGCTAGGAGGGAATTTAACCCTCGATCTTCGGATTACAAGACCGATGCTTTCAAGCTAAGCTACTAGGGCAAGCTCATTTCAATGCTTTATTTTCCATTAATCCTGCTAGTGGGATAAGAATAAGGAAGAGTGCAAAGTATAGGATGGATGCGATTTGACCAATAATAATATATGGGTGCTCTACGGGTATGCCCCCAATTCATGTTAAAATAATCATATCTGCGACTAGGGTTCAAAATAAGAACTGTGTCACCGGACGGAAAGTTAGTCCTCGTTGTTTTGAGGTGTGTAGAATTGGCACAACCATTAGCACTAGAATGCTAAATAGTAGTGCAAGAACCCCGCCTAGTTTATTAGGAATAGACCGGAGGATGGCGTATGCAAATAAGAAGTATCACTCTGGCTGGATATGTGGGGGTGTCACGAGTGGATTCGCTGGGGTAAAGTTTTCTGGGTCACCTAAAAGGTTAGGGGAAAATAGCGCCAGAGAGGTGAGGGCCAGCAGCATGACCACGAAGCCGAGAAGGTCTTTGTAGGAGAAGTATGGGTGGAAAGAGATTTTGTCCGCGTCAGAGTTTAGTCCGGCCGGGTTGTTTGATCCTGTTTCGTGTAGGAATAGTAAGTGGAGGATGGTCGCACCCATAACGACGAACGGCAGGAGGAAGTGGAATGCGAAGAATCGTGTAAGGGTAGCGTTATCTACCGAGAAACCGCCTCAGATTCATTGAACGAGGGTATCTCCCATGTAAGGGACTGCTGAGAGGAGGTTCGTGATTACGGTGGCACCCCAAAAGGACATTTGTCCTCACGGAAGCACATAGCCCACGAAGGCCGTCATTATAACCAGAAGAAATAGTACGACCCCAATATTTCAGGTCTCCTTGTAAAGATATGAGCCGTAATATAGACCTCGTGCGATATGCATATATAAACAGATAAAAAAGAAGGATGCTCCGTTGGCATGTAGGCTTCGAATGAGTCAGCCGTAGTTAACGTCCCGGCAGATATGGGTCACTGATGAGAATGCGGTTGAGATATCAGAGGTGTAGTGTATAGCCAGGAATAATCCTGTTAGGATTTGGGTAATTAAACATAACCCCAGAAGGGACCCGAAATTTCACATTGCTGAAATGTTAGATGGTGTTGGAAGATCGACTAGCGCGTTATTAGCGATTTTTATAAGCGGGTGGGTTTTTCGTAGGCTTGCCATTATTGTTCTTGTAGTTGAACTACAACGGTGGTTCTTCAAGTCATCGGTCTCGGTTAAAATCCGAGCAAGAATTATGACCTATTTTGTGTTTTTGTTACTGGTAGCTTTAATTGTGGGGTTAATTGCTGTTGCATCTAATCCCACGCCCTATTTTGCTGCTTTAGGTTTAGTGGTAGCAGCGGGGGTTGGGTGCGGGGTATTAATTGGTTGTGGGGGGTCCTTCCTATCCCTGGTTTTATTCTTAATTTACTTAGGGGGGATACTTGTAGTGTTTGCTTACTCGGCGGCTTTGGCTGCTGAGCCATTTCCGGAGGCTTGGGGTAATCGTTCGGTTGCTGGTTATGTGTTGGTATACCTGGCTGGTGTTATCTTAATAGCGGGGGTGCTTTGAGGGGGCTGGTACGAGGGTTCTTGGGTAATTATTGATGGACTTAAGGAGTTTTCGATACTGCGGGGAGATGTTGGAGGTGTAGCCGTGATGTATTCTTTTGGCGGTGTAATATTGGTAACTTGTGCTTGGGTATTGCTTTTAACGCTGCTTGTAGTACTAGAGCTCACTCGGGGTTTAAGCCGGGGCACCCTTCGGGCGGTTTAGATAAGAACTAGGAGGATGGCCAGGGCCACAGTTAGGAGGAAGATGGTTAGGTATGTTTTAATTATTCCCCGCTGAATGTCGCTTACCATTTTTGCTATCATTACCTGCGTGAGCGCTAACCCCTTAGGTCCGGTGGTTTGGAATCATGTCTGGTCAAGCTTAGTCGCAATTGATTGTCCTAGGGTTAAGTTGGCTTTTGGGGAGAGTCGGTGTACTAGTGCAGGGAAGTATCCTAGTATGTTTGAGAAGTGATGGGTGGAAGTTATTGGGATAATTTTAACTTGCTTGTTGGTTATGGCCGCGAGCTCTGTGGCTACCAGGAGCCCAATAATAGTTACGATTAGGGCTGCCATTTTTAGGGTAGTAGGCATTGTCATAATAGGGGTGGCCGAAGGAAGGAAATTAGAGGTAATAACAAGTCCTGCAACAATACTTCCCCAGGCAAGTCGTTTGATAGGGTTAATCACCAGCGGGTTATTCTCGTTAATAGGGGAGAGGGGGAGGAATCGAGGGGACCCCATAGTCACGAAATATACGACCCGGAAGCTATAAACTGCGGTGAACGAGGTGGCAATTAGTGTAAGAGTTAGGGCTCAGGCGTTAAGGTAAGAGGTGTTTAGGGCTTCAATGATGGCGTCTTTTGAGAAGAACCCGGCCAAAAAGGGGGTGCCCGTTAGTGCTAAGCTACCAATTGTAAGATAGGCTGAAGTGGCGGGCATGAGCTTGTGGAGGCCTCCTATTTTCCGAATGTCCTGCTCGTCATTCAGGCTGTGGATGATAGATCCGGAGCACAGGAAGAGCATGGCTTTGAAGAATGCGTGTGTGCAGATATGAAGGAACGCTAGCTGTGGTTGATTTAGGCCAATGGTTACCATCATTAGGCCAAGTTGACTGGATGTTGAGAAAGCTACAATTTTCTTGATATCATTTTGGGTGAGGGCACAGGTGGCTGTAAATAAAGTGGTTAGTGCGCCCAAACATAAACAAATTGTTAGTGCTAATTGATTATTCTCTATGAGGGGGTGAAGTCGAATTAATAGGAAAATTCCCGCGACAACTATGGTGCTAGAGTGGAGTAGGGCAGAAACTGGTGTAGGGCCCTCTATGGCCGAAGGGAGCCAGGGATGTAGGCCGAATTGGGCCGATTTTCCTGTTGCTGCAAGGATAAGTCCGATTAGAGGGATTGTTATGTCGAAGTTTTTTGATAAGAAGAAGATTTGTTGAATCTCTCATGAGTTCAGGTTTATTGCGAATCAGGCTATGGCCAAAATTAGTCCGATGTCTCCTACTCGGTTGTAAATGACGGCTTGGAGGGCTGCTGTATTGGCGTCCGCCCGTCCGTGTCATCAGCCGATTAATAGGAAGGACATAATCCCAACCCCTTCTCAACCAATAAATAGTTGGAATATGTTATTTGCTGTGACAAGTATAATCATGGCCACTAAAAACAGGAGTAAGTATTTAAAGAACCGGTTCATGTTGGGGTCAGAGTGCATATATCATAATGCAAACTCTAAGATTGACCAGGTAACGTAAAGGGCAATAGGGGTGAAGATAAGGGAGTAATGGTCGAACTTAAAGCTGATGTTTGCGTCAAATACCTGTGTGTTCATTCAATGCCAGCTCGTAGTGATAGTTTCCATCCCTTGGTCGAGGAAAATTATAAGTGGGAATAGGCTGATGAAGAACGCGGTGCTAACCGCAGTTTTGACATGAGTGCCTGCTCACTCCGGTTTCTGAGGGTTAGGGTTTAATGTTGTCAATAGGGGGAATACAAGGGTTGCGAGGACTAAAACAAGTGAGGATGATATTATTAGGGCTGTTAGGCTCATAGCTTTTGCTTGGATTTGCACCAAGAGTTTTTGGTTCCTAAGACCAATGGATGAACTGTTATCCTTCAAAAGCGTAAGGAAGCCGAGGACTTTAACCTCGGTGCATAAGGATTAGCAGTACTTACTGATGGCTGTCCTTCCTTGGTGAGTAAGGGGATTTTAACCCCTGTCTTTAGAATCACAATCTAATATTTTAGTTAAACTATACTTACTAGTAACATCACCCTCACACAAGTTCTGGTTTTGTTACAAGGAGAATTACTGGAATAAGGTGAAGGGCTATTAATAGGTGCTCTCGGGTGTGGAAGGGTGTAAGTTTTATGATGTGGGCTGGTGATGGGCCGCGCTGAGACATTAAGAATAAATAAAGAGAGTAACCGGCGGTGATTAGCGTTCCTAGTCCTGTGAGTGCAATAGTTCATGGGGATCAGTTAAATAGGGTTGTAATAATCATAAGTTCTCCTATTAAGTTAGGTAAGGGTGGTAGTGCTAGGTTAGCCAGATTAGCAATGAATCACCATATTGCTGTTAGCGGAAAGATTATTTGTAACCCCCGGGCAAGGATCATTGTTCGACTATGTGTTCGTTCGTAGGCCGTGTTAGCTAAACAGAATAATATAGACGATACTAAGCCGTGGGCAATTATGAGAATGATTGCCCCTGAAAAACCTCATGGAGTTTGAATTAGAATGCCTCCGGCTACGAGGCCTATATGGCTTACAGAGGAGTAGGCGATTAATGACTTGAGGTCTGTTTGTCGCAGGCAAATGGATCCTGTTATGACAATGCCTCAGAGTGCTAGAATAATAAACGGGTAAACTAGTTCTTTAGAGAGCGGGTCTAATATAGCTATCATTCGGATCATTCCGTATCCTCCTAGTTTTAATAGGACCGCTGCTAGTACTATAGATCCTGCAACGGGGGCCTCTACGTGTGCTTTTGGTAGTCACAGGTGCACTCCATACAATGGTATTTTTACTAAAAAGGCGACTAAGCAACCGGCTCACCAGATCTTGTGGCCTCAGGAGTCTAATAATATCGGTTGGGCGTATTGGATCACCAGCATAGATAGGGTCCCTGTAGATTGTTGGAGGAGAAGTAGGGCCACTAAAAGTGGGAGGGATCCGGCTAGGGTGTAAAATAGGAAGTAGGTGCCTGCGCTGAGGCGCTCGGTTTGATTTCCCCATCGAGTAATAATAATAAGGGTAGGGATAAGTGTAGCTTCAAACATAATGTAAAACATAATAATTTCTGTGGCACCGAATGCTATGATTAGGAAAGTTTGAAGTGAGGCAAGAAGTGTGATGTAGAGGCGTTGTCGGCTTACTGGCTCGGGACTAATGTGGTTTTGGCTGGCCAAAATTATTAGGGGGAGGAGTCAGCATGTTAACACTAGGAGGGGGGTGGATAGGGGGTCTGTGGCTAAATATGAGCCAGATGTGGCCCATCCGGTCTCCGAGGTTCATTTAAGCCAGGTGAGGCTAATAAGGGCGATTGAAAGACTATGAGTGGTTGTAGTAGTTCATAGTCATTTAGAGGGAACCAGCCAAATTGTTGGGAATAATATAATTGTAGGAACTAGTACTTTTAGCATTGCAGGAGATTAAGGTTTTGTAGGCGGTCCGTGCCATGGGTGCGGGCCGTGGCGACCAGGAGTGCAAGGCCCGTACTTGCTTCGCAGGCGGAAAAAGCTAACAGTAGTATGGGGGCTGTGGAGAAGCTTGTTGATTCGAATTGCAGGGTTCATAGGGCTAGTGCAATAAATAAGGATAGTATTATTCCTTCTAGGCACAATAATGCAGAGAGTAGGTGTGTGCGGTGAAATGCTAGTCCTATTAATCCCAAAATAAAGGCTGAGCTAAAGCTAAAGTGTACTGGTGTCATAAGGGGGTCGTGGATTTAAACCACGGTTTTCTGAGCCGAAATCAGAGGTCTTTTTTGGACTAACTCCCTATTCTGCCCACTCTAGGCCCCCTTGGGTTCATTCATAAACTAATCCGAGGGTTAATAATACTAGGACGGCAGTAGCTCAAAAGAATGTTCCGGTTGGGTTGTGAAGCTGGTCCCCTCACGGTAGAGGGAGGAGAAGGGCAATTTCTAGGTCAAACAAGAGGAATAAGATTGCTACCAAGAAAAATCGAAGGGAGAATGGTAATCGGGCAGATCCTACCGGGTCAAAACCACATTCGTAAGGGGAGAGTTTTTCCGCATCTGGGTTTATTTGTGGCAATCAGAAGGATACCACTGCTAGAATTGATGATAGGGCTGCCGTAATAATAAAAATAGTTGTAATTAGATTCATTATCTTTCCCTGGGGTTTAACCAAGACTAAATGATTGGAAGTCATTTGTACTAACTCTAATACTAGAAAGATATGAGCCTCATCAATAGATGGATACGTAGAGGAATAGTCAGACTACGTCAACAAAGTGTCAGTATCAGGCAGCGGCTTCAAAGCCGAAGTGGTGTTCGGATGTAAAGTGATATTGAATTTGGCGGAGAAGGCAGACGGCTAGGAAGGTTGAGCCGATAATAACGTGTAGGCCGTGGAAGCCTGTGGCCACAAAGAATGTAGAGCCGTACACTCCGTCTGCAATTGTGAAGGGTGCTTCGTAGTATTCCATGGCCTGAAGGGCGGTGAAATAAAATCCTAGAATAATTGTAAGTGCAAGAGATTGGATGGTTTGCTTTCGTTCACCTTCTATAATGCTGTGGTGGGCTCATGTGACTGTGACTCCAGATGCTAGTAATACAGCCGTATTGAGGAGGGGCACTTCGAATGGGTCTAGTGTGGTGATTCCTGTGGGGGGTCAGCATCCTCCTAGCTCAGGCGTTGGTGCCAGACTTGAGTGGTAAAAGGCTCAGAAGAAGCCTAAGAAGAAGAACACTTCAGAAGTAATAAATAGAATTATCCCATAGCGTAGTCCTTTTTGTACTGGCGGCGTGTGGTGCCCTTGGAAGGTCCCCTCGCGAATAATATCACGTCATCATTGGAATATTGTGAGGAGGAGAAGAACTAGTCCAAGAGTTATTAGTGTTACTGAGTGGAAGTGAAACCAGATTGCTAGGCCGGATGTTATTAATAGGGCACCGACGGCTCCGGTTAGTGGTCATGGGCTTGGATCAACCATATGATATGCATGTGCTTGGTGGGCCATTAAACGTTTTCTTGCAGATAGAGGCTTAGAAGCAGTACAAATACGTAGGCCTGAATCATGGCTACTGCAACTTCTAGAAGCGTTAATAAGAAGAGTACGGCAGCAGTCAGAATTGCTACTGCTGGCATGATAGGCAATAATACGAATACGGCTGTGGCGATGAGTTGAATTAGTAGGTGACCTGCGGTTAAGTTGGCTGTAAGTCGGACTCCCAGCGCTAGTGGTCGAATAAATAGGCTAATTGTTTCGATAATAATTAGTACGGGGATTAGGGGAATAGGGGTTCCTTCTGGTAGAAGGTGTCCAAGGGCAACCGTTGGCTGGTTTCGTATGCCAATGATTACTGTAGCGAGTCACAGTGGCACAGCGAGTCCTATATTTAAGGATAGTTGTGTGGTAGGTGTAAAGGTGTATGGGAGAAGGCCTAACATATTAATAGTAATAAGGAATACCATTAAAGAGGCTAATAGTAGTGCCCATTTATGTCCGCCTACGTTCAAAGGCAGTATAAGCTGATTGGTAAACCGGTTAATAAATCATGTTTGGATAGTAATGAGTCGGTTGTTTACTCATCGAGATGGAGGGGTTGGAAATAATACTCATGGCAGCGCAATTGCAACGGCAATGAGTGGGATTCCTAGGAAGGATGGGCTTGCGAATTGGTCGAAAAAGCTAACTATCATGGTCAGTTTCAAGGCTCAGTTTTATGTTTTTCTTCACTTATTGGTGCTGGTTCGTTTGGCGCTGTATGATTTAAGATTTTGGTCGGGATAACAGTGAGGAAGACGATTCATGAGAATACTAGAATTGCGAATCAAGGGTTGGGGTTGAGTTGAGGCATTTCACTAGAGGTGGTCGGCAGTCACCAAACTTTGGCTTAAAAGGCCAACGCTTTGTCCAATAATTAGCTTTCTAGTGAGGCGTCTTCTAGTATTAATGAGGATCAGCTTTCGAAGTGTTCTAGTGGAACAGCCTCGACTACAATAGGCATAAAGCTGTGGTTGGCGCCACAGATTTCAGAACATTGCCCGTAAAATACACCTGGGCGTGAGGCGATGAAGGCAGTTTGATTTAATCGCCCGGGTACGGCATCTATTTTAACACCTAAAGATGGAACGGCTCAAGAGTGTAATACGTCTTCTGCGGACACTAAGACACGAACTGGTGACTCTATTGGAACTACCATTCGGTGGTCTGTTTCCAGAAGTCGAAATTGGCCCGGGGTGAGATCTTGAGTTGGAATCATATAGGAGTCAAATCCTAGGTCTTCATAATCGGTATATTCGTAGCTTCAATATCACTGGTGCCCTATAGCTTTGATTGTTAGATGGGGGTCATTAATCTCGTCTATAAGATATAAAATACGAAGGGAGGGTAGGGCGATTAAAACTAGAATAACAGCTGGTAGGACTGTTCATACAATTTCGATTTCTTGGGAGTCTAAAATATACTTATTGGTAAGTTTGGTTGAGACCATTGCAATAATAATATAAAGTACTAAGATGCTAATTAAGAGTACAATTATTAGGGCGTGGTCATGGAAGTGAAGAAGTTCTTCTATAACGGGTGATGCCGCGTCTTGGAATCCTAGTTGTGTGGGATGTGCCATTAAGCTCTGGGCTTAAGACATACAGGGGTTTAACCTGCGATTTCACCTCGACAAGGTGATGTAATATGCACATTTTACTAATGTCTTATAAGAAAGTGACAGAGTGGTTATGTGACTGGCTTGAAACCAGTACATGGGGGTTCAATTCCCCCCTTTCTCGTTAGTTTGATTGAACTTGTACAAACGCTGGTTCCTCGAATGTGTGGTAAGGCGGAGGGCAGCCATGGAGTCATTCTACATTTGTTATGGTTAGCTCTACTGAGGATACCTCCCGTTTGGCGGCAAAGGCTTCTCAGAGAATAAATAGGAACATGATTACCGCCACTAATGAGATGAGTGATCCGATAGATGATACTGTGTTTCATAAGGCATAGGCGTCTGGGTAGTCAGAGTACCGTCGTGGCATTCCTGCCAGACCTAGGAAATGTTGGGGGAAGAATGTAAGGTTTACGCCAATAAACATAATTCCAAAATGAATTTTTGTTCAGGTATCATTTAGCGTATATCCTGAGAAGAGTGGGAACCAGTGAACGAAGGCTGCTATGATAGCAAACACGGCACCCATTGATAGTACATAGTGGAAGTGGGCAACTACGTAATATGTGTCGTGGAGAACAATGTCAAGTGATGAGTTAGCTAACACAATTCCTGTTAATCCCCCTACTGTGAAAAGGAAAATAAATCCTAGGGCTCATAGCATAGGAGTTTCTCATTTGATAGAGCCTCCATGGAGTGTAGCAAGTCAGCTAAATACTTTTACACCAGTTGGGATAGCAATAATCATTGTTGCGGATGTAAAATAGGCACGGGTGTCTACGTCCATTCCAACAGTGAACATATGGTGGGCCCAAACGATAAACCCAAGGAGGCCAATAGCCATCATGGCTCAAACTATTCCCATGTAGCCAAATGGTTCTTTTTTACCCGCATAGTAGGCCACGACGTGTGAGATGATACCAAATCCGGGTAAAATAAGGATATAGACCTCTGGGTGACCAAAGAATCAGAATAAGTGTTGGTATAAGATTGGGTCCCCTCCCCCTGCCGGGTCGAAGAATGTGGTATTAAGATTACGATCTGTAAGAAGCATTGTAATTCCAGCAGCCAGAACTGGTAGTGAGAGGAGGAGAAGGACAGCTGTTACTAATACGGCTCACACAAAGAGAGGTGTTTGATATTGGGAGATGGCTGGGGGTTTCATATTAATAATGGTGGTAATAAAGTTGACTGCACCTAAAATTGATGATACACCCGCTAGATGAAGTGAGAAGATTGTTAAATCTACTGATGCTCCTGCGTGGGCAAGATTACCCGCGAGGGGTGGGTATACTGTTCATCCCGTCCCAGCTCCGGCCTCAACCCCGGAAGAAGCTAATAGCAGTAGGAATGATGGCGGAAGGAGTCAGAAACTCATGTTATTTATTCGTGGGAATGCTATATCGGGTGCACCAATCATTAGTGGGACGAGTCAGTTTCCAAACCCTCCAATAAGAATTGGCATGACTATAAAGAAAATTATTACAAAGGCGTGGGCGGTAACGATGACGTTATAAATTTGATCATCACCTAAAAGTGATCCAGGCTGGCTCAGTTCGGCTCGGATAAGGAGGCTTAGGGCAGTCCCCACTATCCCGGCTCAGGCACCAAATACAAGATAAAGGGTACCAATGTCTTTGTGGTTTGTAGAAAAGAATCAGCGTGTAATTGCCACAGGTAGGGTAGCCGAGCGCGTAGGCGGTGGGTTGTAGCCCCGAAGACAGAGGTTTAAGTCCTCTCCCTATCACAGCCCCGTGGTGAAGAAACATATTGGATTGCAAATCCAGAGACGCAGAGTAATATCCTGCCGGGGCTTTTCCCGCCTTTCTCGGCTAACGGCGGGAAAAGTAGATGGATGCTCGCTGGCTTGAGCACTTAGCTGTTAACTAAGAGTTTGTAGGATCGAGGCCTTCCCATCTAGAAAGGCCTTAGTTTAACAAAAACATTTGATTTGCAATCAGAAAATGCAAGATAGACTCTTGTAAGTCTTATCAGGGACTAGAAGATTTTCACTTCTGCTTAGGGCTTTGAAGGCCCTTGGTCTTATGCTATCCTAAGTCCCTAGGTAACTAGCATCGTAATGGTTGGGGACACGGGCAAAAGACCGAGGGCCACTGTGGTAAATAGGGCCAGCGGCAAGGAAGCTTGTGTTACCCGGATTCGCCAAGGGGTGGTCGCGGCAGTAGTATTAGGGGAAATGGTGAGGGTCATGGCGTAGCAAAGCCGCAAATAAAAGTATAAACTGAGAAGGGCAGCTAAGGCCATAACGGTGGCCGTGAGGGGGAGGTCCTGCTTTGCTAATTCTTGCAGAATTAGTCACTTGGGTATAAAACCCGTAAGTGGGGGCAATCCCCCTAGAGATAGCAGTACCAGGGCAGTGGTTGCGGTCAAGATAGGGCTCTTCGATCAGACGACTGCGAGGGTGCTGACTTTTGTAGCGGACGAAATCTTTAGGGTGAGGAATGCTGCGGATGTTATGAAGATGTATGTCAGCAGCGCGAGTAGGGTAAGTTGGGGGGCATACTGCAGAACGATAATCATTCAGCCCATGTGGGCAATTGAGGAGTAGGCCAGAACTTTTCGCAGTTGGGTTTGGTTCAGGCCGCCTCACCCTCCGATTAGGGTTGACATTAGTCCGAAGGCTGTCAGTAGCAGGGGGTCGACGGCTTGAGCCGTCTGGAGGATAAGGGTAAGTGGCGCAAGTTTCTGTCAGGTTGAGAGAATTAGTCCTGTTAAAAGATCTAATCCTTGGAGGACCTCGGGCATTCAGAAATGTATGGGTGCTAATCCAATTTTTAGCGCCAAAGCGGTAACAATTATTGCGCTAGCAATGGGGTTTGATATGTTGTTCATATCTCACCCTCCCGTAATCCAGGCATTTGTTGTGCTTGCGAACAGGATTATGGCTGCCGCGGTGGCCTGAGTCAGGAAGTATTTCGTGGTTGCTTCAACTGCACGGGGGTGATGGTGTTGCGCCATTAGTGGGACAATTGCCAGGGTGTTGATTTCTAGACCTATTCAAGCTAATAGTCAATGCGAGCTAGCAAAAGTAAGGGTAGTTCCCAGTCCCAGGCTGGATAGTAGGACTATTAGTACGTAGGGATTCATTGATGGAGGAGGGATTTTAACCGTCATTTTCGGGGTATGGGCCCGAAAGCTTATTTAGCTGACCCCATCTTAGAAAGTGGTGTAGCGGAAGCACCAAGAGTTTTGATCTCTTAGGCATGGGTTCGACCCCCTTCTTTCTAAGAACTGAGGGGATTTTAACCCCTATTAGCCACTCTATCAAAGTGGTCCCTGGGCGTTCGGGCACAGTTCCTGGGTTACAGTTGTGGGGGAAGTCCCGCCAGTGCAATTGGGAGGGAAATGTGTCATAAGACAAGGGCTAGTGTGAGGGGAAGAAAGTTTTTCCATACGAGGTGTATAAGTTGGTCGTATCGGAACCGGGGGTACGAGGCTCGGACCCACAGGAATATAACTGATAGGAACGAGGCCTTGATTATGAGCCCGATTGTCGTCAGCTCGGGCATACCTGTAAAATGGGATGTCCCTAGAAACAATACGGCCGATAGGGTATTTATTAGTAAGATGTTCGCATACTCGGCTAGAAAAAAGAGGGCGAAAGGTCCCCCCGCATACTCTACGTTGAAGCCTGAGACAAGTTCTGACTCGCCTTCGGTGAGGTCAAAGGGTGCTCGGTTAGTCTCCGCCAGGGTCGAGATGTATCATATTGCAGCTAGAGGTCATGCAGGTGCTAATAGTCAGATGCTTTCCTGGGCCGTATTAAACGTTTGAAGGGTGTAGCCTCCAGAAAAGATAATGACCGAAAGGAGAATAAGCCCTAGGCTTACTTCATAGGAAATCGTCTGAGCTACTGCTCGTAAGGCTCCAATTAGTGCATACTTTGAGTTTGATGCTCAGCCTGACCCGAGGATGGAATATACTGCGAGGCTTGAGAGGGCTAGAATAAACAGAACGCCTAGGTTGAGGTCAACAACCGGGTAAGGCATGGGTAGGGGCGCTCACAGCGTCATGGCCAGGGTGAGGGCAAGGATAGGGGTCGCTAAAAAGAGGAAAGGGGACGAGGTGGAGGGACGAACGGGCTCTTTGATAAATAATTTGACCCCGTCAGCGATGGGTTGCAGTAGCCCGTAAGGTCCTACTACATTGGGGCCCTTCCGCAATTGCATATAGCCTAACACTTTTCGTTCAAGAAGGGTTAGGAAGGCCACAGCTAATAGCACTGGGACAATATAGGCGAGGGGGTTAATCAGGTGGCTTATTAGAGTGTTCAGCATAAACTGGGGAGAGGACTTGAACCTCTGGTTTAAAGGGCTTAGGCCTTTCGCAATTTACCATGCTCTGCCACCCCAGTATGTCCTTATTTGGGACGGCAGGGGTTTTGGCCCTCCCTTTACTTAATTTATTTGTTTTCATCAATTAGGGGCGGGGCATGCCTCAAGTATGGGCCCCTCTTTTCCGATCCTTTCGTACTAGGAAAAGTAGCGCTACAGATAGAAACTGACCTGGATTGCTCCGGTCTGAACTCAGATCACGTAGGACTTTAATCGTTGAACAAACGAACCCTTAATAGCGGCTGCACCATTAGGATGTCCTGATCCAACATCGAGGTCGTAAACCCCCTCGTCGATATGGACTCTGGGAGAGGATTGCGCTGTTATCCCTAGGGTAACTTGGTTCGTTGATCGGCTTTTCAGTCGGATCATTTTTGGTCAGATGTTCTGCGGCTTAGAGATGTATCTCTTAGCTTTGGGGTTTAGCCCAGTCCACTCGGAGGCTTCTTTCTCCTCCGTGGTCGCCCCAACCGAAGGTAAAATTTCATTCGCCACTAAGTTCTTGCTTTATGTAGAGTCGTTTAACGTGGTTGAACCTTGTACCTTAAGCTCCAAAGGGTCTTCTCGTCTTGTATAATTACACCCGCTTCTGCACGGATAGATCAATTTCACTGACTGAAGGGGGGAGACAGTTAAGCCCTCGTCTAGCCATTCATACAGGTCTCTATTTAAGAGACAAGTGATTGCGCTACCTTTGCACGGTCAAAATACCGCGGCCGTTGAACCCGTAGTCACTGGGCAGGCTGGACCTCCTATACTCAAGATAGTTGCAGGAGGCGATGTTTTTGGTAAACAGGCGAGGCTTGTGTTTGCCGAGTTCCTTCCCCCTCTTTTAGTCTTTCCCTTAAAAATAGCACACCAGTGTGGGGTTAACGATTGTTTAGCTGTGAGTTCTTCCTGGGGTCTGTATTGTCCACATTACCCTCTTGGGTTGGGTTCGTTAAATTCCAGCGGCTAGTCCGATCTGGTTTACACTTGTGCTGGGAGAAGAGCAGGTCTTCTTGTTACTCATTTTAGCATAATCTCTTCCATGTTGGCATGGGTTGGCCTGATATGATTAGGGGAATAAGATTTTTTATCGGTATAATAAATTTCCTTCTGTCTGAGCTTTAACGCTTTCTGCTTAGGTGGCTGCCTTTAGGCCCACTAGAACAGTGTATTTTATATATTATGATCTTTATCCTCCTGTAAAGGTTGTATCCTTTGTTAAAGGGGCTGTACCCCCTTCAACTAACTCTCTTACATTTCCCTGAGCACCTTAGTGGTATATTCTCTGGTTTGGGGTGTATGAGGCTGAACTTCTATCCACTTCTCAGGCAACCAGCTATCACCAGGTTCGGTAGGTCTGTCACTTCTACCCGGAGCTCTTCCCACTCTTTTGCCACAGAGACGGGTTAGCCCTAAATTAATATAGGCTGTCTCGGGGTAGCTCACCTGGTTTCGGGGTTTCAAACTAAAGGTCTCTTTGCTTGAGGGTGCTGGCTAAATCATGATGCAAAAGGTACAAGGTTTAGTCTTTGTTTCTCTTTGCTTATATGGGTTGTTTCACTTCTCTTTCAGCTTTCCCTTGCGGTACTTTCTCTATTGCTTTGGGTTAAGCCTTTTCCGTCTCCCGTACTCAGGCAAAAAAATGGTTTAATTTATGGTGTTAGGCCATGTTCTGTTATAAATATTGCTACATTATGTAAATGATTAAGCTAGCTGGTTGGCTCAGGGCGATCCAACTTGCATGGACGTTTTCTCGGTGTAAGTGAGATGCTTAACTAACTCAGCCACGCCCTGAATTTAATCCAAGTGCACCTTCCGGTACACTTACCATGTTACGACTTGCCTCCCCTTGTCAGCGCTTTATTGTTAGGTAGCTTTATTGCATTTTGACAGGGGAGAGTGACGGGCGGTGTGTACGCGCCTCAGAGCCGGGTTCAAAAGGACACTCTGCTTCCTTTTTACTACTAAATCCTCCTTCAAGCACTATTTCATGTTGCATATCCGTAGTGTTCTATTGTAGAAAATGTAGCCCATTTCTTCCCGCTTCGTACGCTACACCTCGACCTGACGTTCTGGGCTGTGCCCATTTTGCTTACTTTTATTGCCTTCACAGGGTAAGCTGACGACGGCGGTATATAGGCTGGGGTGGCTAGAAGTGGTGAGGTTTAACGAGGGTTATCGGTTCTAGAACAGGCTCCTCTAGGGGGGTCTAAGGCACCGTCAGGTCCTTTGGGTTTCAAGCTAATGCTCGTAGTACCCGGGCGGACGTCTAATTGTAGTTGAACGTCTAGGTTTATAGCTGAGCATAGTGGGGTATCTAATCCCAGTTTGTTTCTCAGCTTTCGTGGGGTCAGGTGGGCCTTATTAAAGCTACTTTCGTATATTGGGCTTCGGACACCTAGAAGCGTATGACAGCCAAGGGGCCATTCGGCTTTATTGGTATGCTCTCCTTAACCACCCTTTACGCCGTGTATTATTAACTAGGGCCCCTCGTTTAACCGCGGTGGCTGGCACGAGTTTTACCGGCCCTCTTAACCCTGACTGAGTCAAGTTTTCACTCATGGCTTAATATTTATCACTGCTGAATTCCCTTGGGGGTGTGGCTTGGCCAGGCGTCTTGGGCTAAAAATTCGTGCCTGATGCCCGCTCCTCGTCCCCGGGCAGGGGATTAAGGGCATACTCACGGGGTTGCGGAGACTTGCATGTGTAAGTTGGGTTAGAGCTAATAATAAGGTCAGGACCATGCCTTTATGCACGCGGAACTTCTCAGGGCCCATCTTAACATCTTCAGTGTTATGCTTTGTATTAAGCTACGCTAGC